CAGGAGGGGCTAGTTCGAATCCCTCGGGTAAAATAAGAACAGCTCCCACATTTAAAGGACCCCTTTTGCCATTAGCAAGAACTTGTTTCAGTTGCATATCATAAGGAATTCGAACAACTGCTTCAAATACAGTATCAGGAAGTACCGTTTGTGGAACCTCAATATCTACAGGCTTATTAGCTAAATGGCAATTCGCGCATACAATACGCCCAGTTGCTTCTCGTGGATTTTCATAACCTTGCTGCGCAAAAATGGGATATGCATTTGAAACGGATGCCTGAGTTATTATATATAGCATGAGCAATACCGAAATGGATCGAGTAATCTCTTTCGTTATCGAAGAGAGGGTCTTTCTAGTTTGCATGGTCCAATCATTGATCTCAAAATTTCTACAATAAAATTAGGTGGGTTACTAGTGTAGTCCCCCCCCCCCCGATTCCACAAAAAAAAGTTTTACTGCAATCTGCAATATAGTATAGGACCGCCAGAAGGGTATAAGGGGTAAGTACGGCTTGGCTTTGTGTAGTGTACAAAGCAATCAAAATGAGAATTGTATCGTTGGATCCGGTCTTTTTTCATTCCGGCCTTTCCTTCAGTGACGTATACATCACTAAAAGTGACGGGGATAGCCCATTGAAATAACGGAAGAACAGATATTTCCAGACTGTATCGAAAAAGCATGGCAAAATACAACTAAACAAAGATATGATTCTATCGTTATTATCATATCCAAAACTTTTGCTGACATAGACAATTATGAATTCCCAAATGGGTTTCGAATGATATCCGAAAAAAACATCACTTAAAAAAACAAGGCAAAGAGCTTTTATTGTGTCGCTTAAATTATATAAGAATTCTTGAAACCAAGAGTTAAGAATAACGAGTTGTTCCTTACCCAGAATAGAATAACCGCTTAGAATAACGAAATAGATTATATTTTGCAATAAGTGCAAAATCGTATGGATCTGATCCTCATTGTGTATCTTCATTAATTGGACCGTTTCTTTGTGGATTCCTATACGAAACTTTTGTAGATCTACTTCCGGGCATTCCTTTAACATTTCGTCCAAGAGAAGGAGTTCCTCTAATTCTATGAATTTTTCTATCAGACTTTTTTTACCTTTTTCTTGAATATCATCCACAAAGGGTTCGGATTGCCTGATATTCCACCAATTAGTAACCGAAGATTCTAGGCTTTTAGTAAATAACAGAGAGATCCACCAGGGTAAAAATACTATAGATGCAAGGTATAGAAAGGGAGTGGGTGTTTTTTTTTTTTTCATCCGTCAATTTGGAAGTTTAAAAATACTGTTTCAACATGTTTCAATTGAGCAAATTCGAAGCAATTGCCTTCTTTCGATGAATATCCAAAAGAACAACTTCAAGCAAGAAATCTTATTCAAGAAATATTATTTATTCAATTATTTATTAAAGTTAAAGGAAAGTTTGTAGACAAAAAAAAACTGCCTTTCTTTTCTATCAAAATTGAAAATATTTTGAAATCAAAAATTTTAGATTCCTTACCTCTTTTGTTATTATGTTATTTAGTTGAGTGTAAATTTACATACGTTACATACGCATAGAAACCCTTTTTATTTTGGGGTACAAAAGAGGTTTCGTTGCGATTTGATTGGTGTTTCATATACGTCTTGCTTTGACTCGAATGCACCTTTTATTTTGCTTTGAAGAACCTTCGGTTATTCAATTAGGTTATAGAAAAAAGATTTCTAAAGAAAAGAGCATCCATACCTTGTCTTCTCTGCTGACGAAAGCATTTCTTCGATTTCTTCGCTTCGGTTCATTTTAAAAGTCAAAAGACTTCGATCGGTACACGCAAGAAGTAGGCTAATTCAGCAGCCTTTTGCTCAATTTCGCGTGGAGTCAAATTCTCATCAGTACGGATCAAGGGAAGGGCCCCCTGGCCCCGTATTTCCATATAAAGGATACGACGAACAGAAAAACCCTCTCTAGCTTCTATTCTGATAGACTGAATATCTTTCATAAGGAATCGTAGGAAGATCCGACGATTTCTTCCAGGGAATCCCCAACGAAAAATACACACTATTCCTTCTTTTCTATCGAATTGATCATACCCACTGCCTACATTCCATGAAATTGTGCACCACAAATAGGAGCTAATAAAGAGACCTGCTATTCCATAGAAAGCCATCACGACCCCTTGGGGGAAAAAAAGAATTTGCTGAGACGAACAAAAAGATATCAAATTTCTGCCAAGATAACTGGAAGCTCCAACCAGTAAGAATCCTAATGAACCCCAAAAAAGGATAACAGCCCAGAAAAAATTGCTTGTTTTTCGAGACCCCGCTATAAGTTCTATCCATATATTTTCAGATCGACAACTCATACTAGACTCGGCTTCATTTTTTTTTTATTAGAAGAATGGCCTAAATCCATTTTATTTGACTTTCTTTGTCTATTTAGTCTATTAAAAAAAACTATAATTCATTTACCGATATAGCATCTTTGCACATGCACAAGACTTCTGCCATTTCCGTGCGGGAGGGCCGGGCCGGGCCGCCTGTTGTATCATATTCTACTAAATAGAATAGCTATGTTATCTAAGTCTTGAATTAAAAAAAAAATAGAAAAGATTTGGTCCCGAAAAGATTTGGTCCCATCGAATCTAAAAAATATTGTTTTTTTGAACATGTCTAAAAAATCTTGTTTTTTTGAACATGAAGAAATAAAGAAGCTATTGAAAATGCCGGAAATACTAAGCCTACTAAAGGAACTAAAATGGAAGGTAAGTTATTCAGAGTTGTCATAGAATGGACTACCTGGATTGAATATTTGCACCTGTTATTGTTATATTGTTATGTTATAAGGATACCTTAATCAATCTTAGAATAATTTGAATTCGCATTTCGTATATTAAGGATAGCTAAGTGGGTATTTATAATATAATTAAGTGCAAGGAATGAGGAACTAAATAAAAGAAAGGATTTTGTCATATTTCTACACGAAATTTATGTATAATAATCCACTTTCGTTCGTTATTTTTCTTAGTGCTCTTCTTTTATTATATCCATATCCTTCTTCTCTTGTTCTTGGCCTTGTTCTTGGATTCTAATTTGAATTTAATAAATTCATTTTCTAAAGAAAGAGTTTTTTACCATTACCCATTCGAGAAAAGCTCTTATCTTAGAATGCAATCCACCAACAAAGATTCTTAATAAAAATGAGGATTCTCGAGACCCGAACGATATAGAAAGACTTTTGAATTAATTATAAATTCAAAATTATACATTATATATAGATACGCAAGGCAAAGAGAATTTAACGCTCCTTGCCTTGCTTCATTTTTCCGAAGTTCTTTTTTTTTTTATCGTATTAATAGAAATATTAATCGTGGGAATTTCCGTAAAGAAAAGAATACAAACCGTGAAAATCTAATAAACAAATCACACAATGCTTTAACTGCTTACGCTCTATGATTCCATCGAGCATACCCTTTTCCATTAGGGGTTCCGCCTCTTGTGACCCTTCGGGTACTTTTTCATTCAATACTGCTTCAATTACTCTTGGACCTGCAAATGCAATGCAGGTGTTGGGTTCGGACAAAACCACATCAGCCAACATACCAAAACTAGCTAGCACCCCACCAGTAGTCGGAGATGCAAGGATTGATGCATAGAATAGCTTTTTATTTTCATTTGATTTTTGTCGAAAATAATATAAAGTACCAGATATTTTAGCCATTTGCATCAAGCTAAAACTCCCTTCTTGCATACGCGCCCCCCCGGAAGCACACACTAGAATAAGAGGCATAAATGCACTGGTAGCACGTTCGACCAAGCGGGCAACTTTCTCACCCACTACGGATCCCATGCTACCCCCCATAAACCCAAACTCCATAGACCCAAATAGTACGGGAAGACCATAGATTTCACCCTTGCCTGTTTGAATAGCTTCAAGTAATCCTGTCTCTTTTTTATAACGAGCAAGACGGTCGTGATAAGGCTCATCCTCTATATCTTCTTCCTCTTCCGGTTCTACTATTCCGTCAAACAAGCGTTTCTCGTTTTTCACTCGAGCCCTTTCTTGCACCATTTCGTCTACAAACTTCCATACCTTCGAAAGTGTCTTATCTATAATAGAAAATATCTTATCCTTCTGTTTTTTAGAAAACCCTCTCTCTCCTTTTTTGTTTTTCTTTGTAACCTTCTGCTCTTCGCATGAATCCCCTTCCGGATCTTTCGAAGTTTTATCCTCTTGTTTTTCTTCTTCTCCATCCTTCTCTTCTGGGACCTTCTTCACCTCCGCAAGCTCTTGTTCTTTTAGAACTTCCCATTCCCAATTTTGAATTTCCAATTCAAAAACTCCTTTTTTTCGAACTTCCCATTCTCCCCATTCTCTTTTTATAAGGTGTTCTTTTACAAGTACAACTTCCCACGATTCAAGAAGGCGTTCCTCTAAATCGAAATCTTGCCAGTTTTTTTTAGATTTATATCTATCGAATTTCGGAGACCTCTCAAAGAATTTTTTCAAAATTCTTAAAACTGTAACAAGATCTTCCTTAGACATCTTGCGGAGTTTTTCTTCTATATACTTTTTTTCTTCTATAGACTGTTGTAATTTTTCTTTCTCAGGGGAGTCGGAGTCCTCCGCTCCCAATTCAACGAAGACTTCGATTTCGAATTCTTCTTCCCCACCATCGAATGGGAATTTGATCAAAATTGTGAAAAGTGTAATTTCGATTTCGAATTCTTCTTCCCCACCATCGAATGCGCATGCGAATGGGAATTTTTTCAAAATTCTGAAAAGTGTAATAAGGTTTTCCTTAGACAGCTTGCAGAGTTTTTCTTCTATATACTTTTGCATAGACTGCTGGAATTTTTCTTTCTCAGGGGAATCCTCCGCTCCCCATTCATCGGAGAATTGGAATTCGAATTCCGATAATTCGAATCCTATTCCTAATCCCGAGAATTCGAATCCTATTCCTAATCCCGATAATTCGATTTCTAATTCTGCTTGCTCACGCTCGAATTGTAAATTTTTTTCCTCATCCTCAAGAAATTGGTTTTCAGGGCCTTTTTCCGTTTTCTGTCTAACCCATTGGCGATAGTCGCCCTCCAAAGCAACTCGCTCAATACTTTTTATACTAAGTTCCAAAATTTCGTCCGTGGACAACTCAGAGAGAACTTTCCGATACTTCTCCAACTTCTCAAGGACTTCTTCCCGAGATTTCTCAAGGAGGTACAGGTCTTGCTGATACTTCTCAAGGAGGTCTTGCTGAGACTTCTGAAGGAGGTCTAGGTCTTGCTGAGACTTCTCAACAAGGAGGTGATACTTCTCAAGGAGGTCTTGTTGAGACTTCTCAAGGAGTTCTTCCTGAGACTTACGTTGGAGTTCGAGTTCCTCCAACTTCGCAATGAGTTCGTGATGAAACTCGTCAGGGAGTTCCTTCAACTTCTCAAGGAGTTTTTCCTCAGACTCATTGGGGAGAACTTCCGGATACACCTGAAGGATTTGTTCCCTAAACTTAGACGAACCCCCTTCCTTAGTTTTTTTTTCTAGAGCTCTCTCCCCTTCCCCAAGATCCCTTTTATTTTGATAAAAATCATATAAATCCAAATCCCAGTACTCGTCCGAATCTTTGGTCTTCTTCAACTCTGAAGAATCCCATTTTTGAACAACTTCTTCGTCGTATGAATCCCATTCTTTTTGTATCTTTTTATCTCTAACTTTCCATCTTCTGTCGGCATAAAGAGCCTCCTCTGAATCCCATTCAATGGGATCAATGGAGTTCAGCTTTTGGTCCATAGGATCAAAAGTCGTTGGATCGACCAAAATCCCGATTCTGTCTGAACTATTCATTTTAAGATGGGACCCACAGTTTCCGCAAACATACATTTCTTTTAGTAAATTTTCTTTTAAATGTGCCGTTTCGCACTTCTCACAACCATCCCACAGATGTAAGTACGGTGCGAAAACATCTTCGTACTCTTGTTGCGGTTCATTCTCGTACTCTTTTTCCGATTGATCAAAGCCCCCTTTTTTATCCGATTCATTATCATTAAAGTCTTCGTTTTTATCCGATTCAGATTCATTATCATTAAAGCCTTCGTTTTTATCCGATTCAGATTCATTATCATTAAAGCCTTCGTTTTTATCCGATTCAGATTCATTATCATTAAAGCCTTCGTTTTTATCCGATTCAGATTCATTATCATTAAAGCCTTCGTTTTTATCTGATTCTCCATCGTCATCGGATTCATCAAAGGCTTCGTTTTCATCCGATTCTTCATCGTCATCGGATTCATCAAAGGCTTCATCGTCATCGAATTCATCAAGGTACTCGTTTTCATCCGATTCTTCATCGTCATCGGATTCATAAAAGATAGAGACTTTATAGTCACCGGATTTTCTCGGAACCAAAAAGATTTCGAATTTAACCCATGACAATTCATTAAAGGCTCCGTTTCCATCCGATTCTTTAGAACTTTCACTTCTAGTTAAATTAGAAGACTCATTACTATTCGTGCCAGCTGAATCAAAACCCATTGCATCCGATTCTTTCGAACTTTCACTTCTAGTTAAATTAGAAGACTCATTACTATTTGTGCCAGCTGAATCAAAACCCATTGCATCCGATTCTTTAGAACTTTCACTTCTAGTTAAATTAGAAGACTCATTACTATTCATGCCGGCTGAATCAAGACCCAAACTGCGGACAATACAGAAACCCCTCTCATTCGCATTCTTATTAAGATCATTAAGAGAAGGGCAGCTAGAATCTATAATGAAGGAAAGGGTCACTACAAGGACAGAGTATCTATTAAGTTGTAAACAAGTATTTCTGGTCATATACTACCTCAATCACTAGAATATCTTTTTTTTTTATATATATATAATATTCAATATAACGTCTCTAGAGAGCATCGTTATTCTGAGATCCATTTTATAGACTGAATGGGAAATGTTGTCAAAGGGAAAGACCCAATTTGTTTTCTAGAACCCCAGCGGTTCATTAGGATTGTCAATCAATACGTTTTCCATCTCTATCTAGCATCTCCATCTAATAAGACATTATCTATTATATGGAAAAGAGTCTCGAAATGCAACCGAACCCCGTTTATTTTCAAAATTTTGAATATCCAAATACATAGAACAATAAGCACGATTGTTTCCCCGAGTTTCTTTTGCCTTTTGCCTATTTATATGAAAATGAAAAGACAATACCGAGAGAGTGCTAATTTTTTGAAAATCGAATCGTTGAAAGAGTTTATTTCCTATCAAACTAAGCATATCAATCCAATCACTAGGATTATTAACTAATTTAACTACTAAAAACGAATAAGGAATGGGTGTTGAAAGAAAGGATTCCCTTTTGCGAGAACCCGGAGTACTGTGTATGACATAGTCCCGATATAGCCTCCCTTTGAATCCTAAAGTAAAGGTGAATCCTAAAGTAAAGGTAAAGGGACGAAAGAGGGGGTTCTCCAAGATTTATTGTGGATCCAAGACAAGAATAGAAAG